CATACTAGAGCCACGATGATTGATTCTCAAGCTAAACAAAAGGCAAGGGTTCTTCGAATAAGAACCGCTTGATGATCATTTATTGAATTGGTGTAATAACTCGACAAAATCGAGAGAAAAAAAAGTTGTCTTTTGGGCAAACAAAATTGGAAGGAAGAAAAGTTCTTTTTTTATTAAGAACTACTTTCATTTTTTTTTTTTTTTTCAGTCTGGTTACGAGGCCTAAATAGTGACTATGAATCATAGTTCCATTTTTTTTTCTTGATCCACTCTATGTATTTCGTGTTCCAGATACTAGAATAAATAATATCCGACGAATTAGAATCATCTTGATAGAGAGAACAGGCGCTTTCTATGTATTATCAATAGGATCAATTCTAACAAGTCACACACTCATATTCCAGAGATACCAAAACAAAAAAATCCACGGTCGAACTACCTGAATGTCTAGAAATGTGGAGCTTAAAGCAGAAAGACCTTTTTTGGATGGAAAAACTATGACTTCATAGTTTTAGTTAGTAGAAACCTAATTCATTAAAATTCCGTCCAGTAAAACAGAAGAATTATAAATTTCTAAAATGATAGATAGGAATATCGCGAATAAAGCCATTGCAACCCCCATAAAAGGAGTAGTCCCCCAACCCGGAGCTACTTTCCCATATTCCGAATTCAAGGGTTTCAATAAACTACCTGCGCCAGTTCGTTTTGGCCTAGGTCTAGAACTATCTTCAACGGTTTGTGTAGCCATAAATTCTATTTAATCATTGGTGTTGACTTTGTATACTATTCCGTTGTAGTTGTAAATACACGATCTTTTCATAGATCCATTGTAATCTTGAAATTCTATAAAAATGGAAACAGCAACTTTAGTCGCCATCTCTATATCTGGTTTACTTGTAAGCTTTACTGGGTATGCCTTATATACCGCGTTTGGGCAACCCTCTCAACAATTAAGAGATCCATTCGAAGAACATGGAGACTAATTGAAGTAAGAAGTCTCCCATCTGGGAGACTTCTTACTTCAATTAAATTATTTCATTTTTTAGTCGGAACCTTAGGGGGTTCTCGGAAGAAAATAGCGAAAAAAATTATCCCTAAAGTCGAAACTAAAAGGAACGTATAAACCAATGCTTCCATAGATTCGATCGTGGTTTATTTACAATTATAACTTCCACACCTATTCACTTGTCATTTAGGATCATTTCCCATATAAAAAAAGAAAAAGAGTCTTTTATTTTTATAAAGAAAGGACAGGAGATTTTTCCCATGTCAAATCAAAAAAGAGAGGCGAAAGATACCATAGCAATGTGGTATCAGACTGTCTGTTTCCTTGTAGTTGGATCCCCAACTTTTTGGAATGTTCCAAATTCCACTTGAGCATCCAAGTCTGGATCAATACCAGCAAAAACATCTCGGAACAAGGTTCGAGCACCATGCCAAATGTGTCCGAAAAAGAAGAGCAAAGCAAAGGTAGCATGACCAAAAGTGAACCAACCCCTTGGACTGCTGCGAAAAACACCATCTGATTTCAAAGTAGCTCGATCTAATTCAAAAATTTCTCCTAATTGAGCACGCCTCGCATATTTTTTTACAGTAGCAGGATCAGAATAACTTACTCCATTAAGTTCGCCACCATAGAACTCTACCGTTACGCCTACTTGTTCAACGCTATATTTGGATTCTGCTCTTCTAAAAGGAACGTCCGCTCTCACAATTCCCTCTTCATCTACCAAAACTACCGGAAATGTTTCAAAAAAAGTAGGCATACGACGTACAAAAAGCTCGCGCCCTTCTTTATCTCTAAAGACGGGATGTCCTAACCATCCAACAGCTATTCCATCCCCATTGTCCATTGAGCCTGCTCGGAATAATCCCCCCTTTGCCGGATTATTACCAATATAATCATAAAAAGCTAATTTTTCGGGAATTTTAGACCAAGCTTCTGATAAACTAAGATTTTCGGCTAACCCATCGCTAACTCTTCGATATATTTCTTGTTGAAAGTATCCCTGATCCCACTGATAACGAGTAGGTCCGAATAATTCGATTGGGGTAGTTGCCGATCCATACCACATAGTTCCGGCAACTACGAAAGCTGCAAAAAAAACAGCAGCGATACTACTGGAAAGTACAGTTTCAATATTGCCCATACGTAATCCTTTGTATAGACGTTGAGGCGGACGGACACTAAGATGGAATAGGCCTGCTAATATGCCCAATGTACCCGCAGCAATATGATGCGAAGCTATTCCTCCCGGAACGAAAGGATCAAAACCTTCTGCACCCCACGCAGGATTTACAGCTTGTACTTTTCCAGTTAGTCCATAAGGATCGGACACCCATATCCCAGGACCATACAAACCGGTTACATGAAATGCACCAAAGCCAAAACAAGCCACCCCTGCAAGAAATAAATGAATTCCAAAGATCTTGGGCAAATCCAAAGAAGGTTTTCCCGTGCGCTCATCACAGAATATTTCTAGGTCCCAATATACCCAATGCCAGATAGCTGCCAAGAAACACAAGCCAGAAAAGACAATATGCGCACCTGCCACACCTTCATAACTCCAAATACCTGGATTCGTTATAGTTCCTCCTGAAATACTCCAACCACCCCACGAATTGGTTATTCCTAAACGAGTCATGAAGGGGATGACGAACATACCTTGTCTCCACATTGGATCCAGAACAGGATCAGAGGGATCAAAAACCGCTAATTCATATAAAGCCATCGAGCCGGCCCAACCAGAAACTAGAGCTGTATGCATTATATGCACCGAAAGCAATCGACCGGGATCATTCAATACGACAGTATGAACACGATACCAAGGCAAACCCATGGAAATACCCCTTTAGCAAAGAAAAATAGACACGATGTCGTTTTATTTTATCGCATTGGAAAAGACTATCCATATCCTATGTACCTAACCCTTCTAGGGCATTCTGTGTCAGAAAGCGTGAATATTTATTTCATTCCATTAAAAAAAAGAAGCCAATTCTGTTTGTAAGAAGAAAGAGAAGCAGATCTATTCTATACTCGATAAGTGCCAATATGCAATGGGTAGCTTGGGCTATTTCAAAAAACGAAGAATAGATCCCTAATCCCTCTTTCCTTGTTTATCATTCGAATCACAGATCCCTTTTTCTTTATTCAATCTGTCTTACCTTCCTTATATGTATAATTTTTCAATCTATGTATCATTTCAATCTATGTATTAATAGAATCTATAGTATTCTTATAGAATAAGAAAAAAATGAAGATAATAAACTGTGGATTCTTTCTTTCTCTTCCATTCTTAAGTTTCCATATTAAAGTGTAGTTTTCTTACTTAAATTTAATAATATTAATCTAATATGCCCATTGGTGTTCCAAAAGTACCTTACCGGATTCCCGGAGATGAAGAAGCGACTTGGGTTGACTTATACAATGTTATGTATCGAGAAAGGACACTTTTTTTAGGTCAAGAGATTCGTTGCGAGATCACGAATCATATTACAGGTCTCATGGTATATCTCAGTATAGAAGATGGAATTAGCGATATTTTTTTGTTTATAAACTCCCCCGGCGGGTGGCTAATCTCAGGAATGGCGATTTTTGATACGATGCAAACGGTGACACCAGATATATATACAATATGCCTCGGAATAGCCGCGTCCATGGCCTCCTTCATTCTGCTTGGAGGAGAACCCACTAAACGTATAGCATTCCCTCACGCTAGAATTATGCTTCACCAACCTGCTAGTGCTTATTATCGGGCAAGGACACCAGAATTTTTACTAGAAGTGGAAGAGTTACACAAAGTTCGCGAAATGATCACAAGGGTTTATGCACTAAGAACAGGCAAACCTTTTTGGGTTGTATCCGAAGACATGGAAAGGGATGTTTTTATGTCAGCAGACGAAGCCAAAGCTTATGGACTTGTCGATATTGTAGGGGATGAAATGATTGACGAGCACTGCGATACTGATCCCGTATGGTTTCCAGAAATGTTTAAGGATTGGTAGTGGCTGAATTTCTTGTAAATTTATTTCAAACCTAAATTCGGGTTTTATGCGATTTTATAGAAAATAGAAATACTTCATGATGATGAATCATCAGGTTAAGATCGATCTAAACCAATCCATTTTTTTCTATATACATACGACATGCCAACCGTTAAACAACTTATTAGAAATGCAAGACAGCCAATACGAAATGCTAGAAAAACGCCCGCGCTTAAGGGATGTCCTCAGCGTCGAGGAACATGTGCTAGGGTGTATGTGCGACTCGTTCAGATCATGAGTTCAAACAAATAAGACAATTTGGGAAATATTCATGATCCGTACCAATGAATAGGATAGAGCTTCTCTCTCCTAGATTTCTACGGTATATGGAATTTATGGTTTCCTTTGGTGCAAATCCAATCATCAAGATTGGAAGAAGCAATTCCCCCATTGGTAGCAAATGGTTATCGATTAAGCGGAGGAAATAGTAATAAAAAGAAAAGGCTTATGCTCCTTTATCTTAAAAGAACGGACTAAAGGGTCAGCTACTTAGCCAACTTTCATAATTAAATACCGTCACTGTATGAATAACTCTTATTTATTGTGAAAAGAGCGATTTACTCTATAATGGATAGGTAGAGCCAAAGAATGGGAACTATACAAGTTTCCAATACCTTTTGATGAAAGAAAGGGCTCCGGTGTATAGAGAGGGCCTCACCGTTTAAAAGGAAACCATAGAAACGATGGAATCCACGGTTTTTTTAGTATCGTTAGAATTTGTTATTTCTACGTGAAATAACTGAAGGGAATAAAATAAAAAATCGTGGTGGGGAAGGTTATAGTAGCAAAAGCCTTTGGAATTAATATTTTATATATCGGAATAATCCGTTTTGTTATTAATGGAAAAAAGAACGGTTAAAAGAAGATAAATCATTAGTTATTCATTAAGGTTAATTTGATTCAATGACCAGAGTTCCGCGGGGATATATAGCTCGGAGACGACGAACAAAAATGCGTTCATTTGCCTCAAACTTTAGGGGGGCTCATTTAAGACTTAATCGAATGATTACTCAACAAGTAAGAAGAGCTTTTGTTTCTTCTCATCGAGATAGAGGCAGGCAAAAGAGGGATTTTCGTCGTTTGTGGATCACTCGGATAAACGCAGCAACACGGATATATAAAGTATTCGATAGTTATAGTAAATTAATACATAATCTGTACAAAAAGGAATTGATTCTTAATCGTAAAATGCTTGCACAAGTAGCTGTATTAAATCCAAATAATCTTTACACGATTTCCAATAAAATAAAGACCATCAATTAAAGGGATAAAAAAGTAATATACAGGAATAATTAAAACCGAATTCCCGGAGAGGGAACTCCGGGAAGATACAATAAATTAAGATTAAGTGGTAGGAATCAACGAGCGTGTTGCAATAAATAAAAAAACTATTTCTTTTTTCCCATTTTTCTTTCTTTTCTTATAACAAACACAAGAATCTAAACTGGATTACTTTATTTATATATATATGAGTCTGACCCTTTCGAATAAAACATCAACAATCGGAACTTAAGCTCCGATTGTTGTTTCTTAAATTCTGGTTGGAGTTTCTTAAATTTCGATTGGAATTGAATTTTTGTGTTAATTGAGGAATATGTCTATTTTTTCTGTGTCTAGGACCGGTAATTATTGAAATTGACTGGGTTTGAAATTGCTTCTCATTCTCATAGTTACGAAATGGTAAGAAAGATAAAATACGAGCCTGTTTTATAGCAAGAGTAATTAATCGCTGTTGTTTCAAGGTTAATCTATTTATTCGTCTGGATAATATTTTTCCTTGTTCACTAATAAATCGATTAATTAAACTCATGTTTCTATAATCAATTCGATCCCCTGGACCAATTCGGGAACGCCTACGAAAAGGTTGTTTGGATTTACGAAAAGGTTGTTTGAATTTACGAAAAGGTTGCTTGGATTTATGAAAAGGTTGTTTGGATTTACGAAAAGGTTGCTTAGATTTACGAAAAGGTTGTTTAGATATATACATGATTTATTCCTTATTTTAAAATTTGAAAAAAAAAAAATGGATTTCTTTATTTTATTAATTTTGGATCCAGAAGAAGTAGTCTTTCTTTGGTCCATATATTATTTTATTTATATAGTATATATAAAAAAACTTCCATACATATGAAATAATATCTACCTAAAATCAGATGAGTTGATTTGTATTTTGTATTCTATCTATGTTCTATATATTAAATATATTAAATAAGAAATTCTTACTCTTTCTGTTCTTTAGAAAAATCAAAAACACGATGCTCCTATTTCTTTATTTCATTATGAGTCGTATGCTTGCGGCAATAACGACAAAATTTTCTTAATTCTAATTGTCCGGGTGTATTGTGGCGATTCTTTTGAGTACTATATCTAGAAATCCCCGTCGATTCCTTATGGGTATTCTTTCGAACACAACTGATACATTCCAAAATCACTCTGATTCTAACATCTTTGCCCTTGGCCATGAACCTCCTTTCCTTTTTGGATCGACTTAACTTAAGTTTTATACCTGTTCTTTTATTCTTCTATATTGGATCCGAAAAAGAAGAATCAAATCCAATAGAACAAAAAATGGAGAAATAATTAAAGAATACAATCCTTGTCGAATTAGCAAGGATTTTGCTTCGAAATCCTTTCATTTAAGTAGCAAGCTCCGCCCTAGCCAGCCTCTTTCTATGCTCGGATTTGTGAGGCCTGACTTAGCTTGGATACCGCTTTTATTTTAATTCAATTTTGGTTTTCTTCCAAAATGGGATTTACCAAATTTTTGATGACTCTGAGGTTCAACCCAATCCATCTTTTCTTTCTTTTTGCTTCGTATACTAAAAAAGGATTGAAAGAAAATTTTCGTCATGTCATGAAGAATTCTATCTCTCGCATAGGAATAACTAGAATTAAAAAAAAGGGAATGACAAAGCATCTGGGAATAAACGATTAATTTCTATCAATAAACCTGCTAAAGCCCCAAACCATAGAGTACTTAGCACGGGTGCTACAGAGAGATATGTTTTTATATCCCGCATTGAAAATCCTCCTTCCTTATTGGAATACATATATGATCAGATACTCTTGCCCAAGATCGTTTGTATTTCTTTATTTAGGGGAAATTCCTAACTAAAAAAACAAAATCAATATTCTATATATATATATAGAATGAACCATATAGACGAGATTTTCCTATCCCTAAAAAAGAAAAAGATGATCCCTTCTTCCGATACATTACTAAGGAATAGTAATCTTTCTTTTATAGATGAAATTCAACTTGATTTTAGATATATACCCTTCCCTGATTATATGAGACCAAAAACAAGAAATGACAAGAAAGTTCTATATAGATAGAGAAATAGAAGAAAATTACGATGTGGAAAACAAGAAAGGAATTGTGTACAATGGCATTGTACAACAATTTGGAAAAGGGATGTAGCGCAGCTTGGTAGCGCGTTTGTTTTGGGTACAAAA